TATGAGAATAAATCCTACTACTCCCGATCCTGGGGTTTCCGCGCTTGAAAAAAAGAACCTGGGGAGGATCGCTCGAATAATTGGTCCAGTGCTGGATGTAGCTTTTCCCCTGGGGAGAATGCCTTTTATTTACAACGCCCTAGTAGTCAAGGGTCGAGATACTGCTGGTCAACAAATTAACATGACTTGTGAAGTACAGCAATTATTGGGAAATAATAAAGTTAGGGCTGTCGCTATGAGTGCTACGGATGGTCTAATGAGAGGGATGGAAGTGATTGACACGGGAGCTCCTCTAAGTGTTCCGGTCGGTGGAGCAACTCTAGGACGAATTCTCAACGTGCTTGGGGAACCCATTGATAATTTGGGTCCTGTAAATACTCGCACAACATCTCCTATTCATAGATCTGCGCCTGCTTTTATAGAGTTAGATACAAAATTATCGATTTTTGAAACAGGAATTAAAGTAGTGGATCTCTTAGCTCCCTATCGCCGCGGAGGAAAAATAGGACTATTTGGGGGGGCTGGAGTGGGTAAAACAGTTCTCATTATGGAATTGATCAACAACATTGCGAAAGCTCATGGGGGTGTATCTGTATTTGGCGGAGTCGGTGAACGTACTCGTGAGGGAAATGATCTTTACAAGGAAATGAAAGAATCCGGAGTAATTAATGAACAAAATATTGCGGAATCAAAAGTGGCTCTAGTCTACGGTCAGATGAATGAACCGCCGGGAGCTCGTATGAGAGTTGGGTTAACTGCCCTAACTATGGCGGAATATTTCCGGGATGTTAATGAACAAAACGTACTTCTATTTATCGACAACATCTTCCGCTTCGTCCAAGCAGGATCCGAAGTCTCCGCTTTATTGGGTAGAATGCCTTCCGCTGTGGGTTATCAACCCACCCTTAGTACCGAAATGGGTTCTTTACAAGAAAGAATTACTTCCACTAAAAAGGGGTCGATAACCTCTATTCAAGCAGTTTATGTACCGGCAGATGATTTGACCGATCCCGCTCCTGCCACGACATTTGCACATTTAGATGCTACTACCGTACTGTCAAGAGGATTAGCTGCAAAAGGTATCTATCCAGCAGTGGATCCCTTAGACTCAACGTCAACTATGCTCCAACCTCGGATCGTTGGTGACGAACATTATGAAACTGCACAAAGAGTTAAACAAACTTTACAACGTTATAAAGAACTTCAGGACATTATAGCTATCCTTGGGTTGGACGAATTATCTGAAGAGGATCGCTTAACTGTCGCAAGAGCACGAAAAATTGAGCGTTTCTTATCACAGCCTTTTTTCGTAGCAGAAGTCTTTACGAGTTCGCCGGGAAAATATGTCAGTCTAGCAGAAACAATTAGAGGGTTTAAATTGATCCTTTCCGGAGAATTAGACAGTCTTCCCGAACAGTCCTTTTATTTGGTGGGTAACATCGATGAAGCTACTGCGAAGGCTACGAACTGATAAATGGAGAACAAATCGAAGAAATGGCCTTAAATCTTTGTGTACTGACCCCAAATCGAATTGTTTGGGATTCAGATGTGAAAGAAATCATTTTCTGTACTCATAGTGGACAAATTGGCATTTTGCCGGATCACGCGCCTATTGCGACAGCTGTAGATATAGGTATTTTGAGAATACGCTTTAAAGACCAATGGTTAACGATAGCTTTGATGGGCGGTTTTGCTAGAATAGGCAATAATGATATAACTATTTTAGCACATGATGCGGAGAAGGGTAGTGATATTGATCCACAAGAAGCTCAGCAAACTCTTGAGCTAGCGGAAGCTAACTTGCGTAAAGCTGAAGGAAAAAGACAAATAATTGAGGCAAATTTAGTTCTCAGACGAGCTAAGACGCGAGTGGGGGCTATCAATGCGATTTCGTAACAAATTGATACATCCAAATAATTTAGAATAATAATAAAAAAAAGAATAGTGTGTATATACACACTATTCTTTTTTTTATTATTATTCTGAGAAATTCCAATAAAATCAAACAAGTAGAATCGAATTCTAATGCAACGAAAAGATTTTCAATTCCATTTTATTTGAAAAAAAAAAAAGAGATAGAAGCGACTGTTCGAGTAAGATGAGATATATTTATATATAAATAAAATCAATAAAAGATGGTGAGTAAAATAACTCATTGGAAACTGTGACTCTGTTATCTTATAAGGTCTACCTACTATTGGATTTGAACCAATGACTCCTGCCGTATGAAAGCAATACTCTAACCACTGAGTTAAGTAGGTCATTTATCATCACAAAGGAAGTGGGATCTGTTATATCGATAGATTCTAAATGTGATATTACTTATAAGCAATACCAATCAAAGCGATCAAACAGGTATGATGTTAGATCTATAATATTCATCCTTTCTTGACAAGAGATTATCTACATAATATGATAAAATACGTATCACAAGCACAAGGGCTATAGCTCAGTTAGGTAGAGCACCTCGTTTACACGCGCGCCAATGTTTTTTCAGAGA